TCTTCTGAGTTTCTAATAGTATTCAAGATTCTCCGTTTTCGATTATCTAATAAATCGCTTAATGAAAGTGGATTATCTTTACATTTATTCCAAAGCTTGCATAATCCCTTCCCGAACCAAACATGAATCTTTCGACTCATTTGGCTCTCCTACTCAATTACTTAAGAAAAATTATAATATCTTTTTATAAATGTAATGAGTCTATCCTCTCTTCTTTGTTTGTTCATATTTTCATATGCAAAAAAATATATAAACAAATGCCAAATCAAAATATTCAGAGGACTCTTCTGACAAAAATATGTAATTGTCAACAAAGTTGTTTCTTTTTTTTCTTCAAATCCAAAAAACTCTTCTTACTTCTACATAGGTCGTCGATTCAGCATTGGATAAAAGGGGGAAATACCCATTTTTACAATAACAATAACGGTTCAAACCCATTTTATGATTTATGAATAGGAGTGTTCTCTATCCATAAAATATTCATTTTGAACCATCTCCATATTAACATAGAGGGTGAAAGAGTACCGCGCCGCATCTAGACTTCAAACAGTTTGCTTTAACCATATTCATATTAATGGCCACACATTATTGGTTGATAGAGAATCAAAAAAAATTACCAATGAATCACGAAATGCTATGGTTCTTATCCATAATCTCTTAATTTATTCCGAAGTCATTCGTGAGATCGTGCACCTTTCTAGTTATAACGAAAAAGGTACAGCTGGGTGGATCCAACATATTCTTGAAATAAACAACCCGCACACACTCCCTTTCCAAAAAAGATCAATACACCAAGCACTACACTTAGATTTATTAGATTTGTTGAAAAAATATCGGTATTAAACCCGAAACTCCCGGCAGATGGCCAATAGCCCAAAGAAACGAAAGAATCGGTTACATTTTTCATATGATCTCCTATAGACTAAATAGATAGACTAAAAAATCGAATAGAGTTCTTTTTGTATCACTTCGCCCCTTTTTTTTATTTATTTCCTATTTTAAATTAAAAGAAGTATTTTATTTATGTGAACTATCCCCCTTGTGGCAATCCTTAGTTTCCCCTGGACTCCGAAGGGGAAGGATGAAAGGGAATGGGTATACTAATCTCTCATCCAGAAATAAAACCTTCCCACAGGTTATTTTGTCAACGAATAAGTAAGTGTAGGAGTGAAATCTTAATAGAATTAGAAAAAGGAAAGAATTAGTTCAAGGCAATAAAGTAGGGATTTTTCATATTAAACAAAAGGATTCGCAAACAAAAGCGCTAATGCTACAACCAGTCCATAAATTGTTAAAGCTTCCATAAAAGCTAGACTAAGCAATAGAGTACCTCGTATTTTTCCCTCTGCCTCAGGCTGTCTCGCGATACCCTCTACAGCTTGACCCGCAGCAGTCCCTTGCCCAACTCCGGGCCCAATAGAAGCAAGCCCTACAGCCAACCCAGCAGCAATAACGGAAGCGGCAGAAATCAGTGGATTCATGATAAGTTCCCTCGTACCAAAAAAAGAAATGGTTAATGATACAATCAACCAACGAATTATGACTTAATAATTCCGTCGCTAGCATTTCGAAGTAACTAAGAACTTCGAGTTAAATTATGAAGTAATAGTATTAGTGAATAATTCAAGCTATTTTTTTTAGTTTCTGTTTCTATCCACATAGTCTTTGTGAATCCAGACGACTTTCGATCTTCCATTTCTTGGTTCCGAACTCTTATTTTCGTCCACTCTTTTCTGAATTTCATCTATTTATTTAGTCAATTCACAGTCACAAGGAGACGGAAAGGGAAGGGCTTCTATTGTTATTAGAATCCCTGCCAAAATTCATAGGAGGCGGGTGGCAAATAAAATATCTCTTTAGTTCATATAGAATCAGTCAATATCTAATATCACATATACGTGTCTTTCTTCCATAACGTAAACCAAGCATTCATCTTAGATTCAATCGAATTCGAGAATCAATTATCGAAATATCTACAAGAGTTGACTTATTTATAGTTTATAGCCATTCAATTACATATACCTACCCTCTCCAAACCAACCCATTTTTTATGAATTAGGTTTTTGTGTAAATTCTTTTTTTTTTTTTTTTTCTTTATCATTATTCCAATGTATCCAATCTAAATGGACAAATTGGTTAGTCCAAATCATTGCATAGAAATATTATTATTTGATTGATCTAAGTTCATACAATTTGTTATTTATTGTATTATTTTTTTCGTTTGGTCAATCGTTGAATAAAACAACTGAAATGGGAATCCTTCGCCCTTTTTTTTTATTTAATTCTTTTATTTAATATTAATATTTAATCACACGTCCTAAATACAGGCATTCATATTGAATATTCTAATTCTTTTTTTATTTGAATATTGAACTTGAACTATTGAATAATGAGATAGAAATCGAATATTGGTTGAGGAGAGGTATGATATTAAGTAGACGAAAGAGAACTTTAGGAAAAAGATCTTTTCGATCTCTTTCCTTTTTTACACCTATCTAAT